CTTCTTCTAATTTTTTTATCTTCCCATTCATTTCCTACGGACTCTTCGTCGCCTAATTCCTTCCATTCTACCAAAGAATTATCTGTAATAATTCGCAAATCCGAATCGGCTAATTGTTCTCTGATAGCACCTGCTCCCGTAGAGATTTCTCGGTTTCGAAATGTCTCGAAACCTTGAGTAGTAAAAAAGAGTGGGATGCTGTATTTCCAGGATTGGATTTCATATTCGAATGAACCTCGTAATCGTAAGAAAGTAGGTTTTTTAGCTATGGACCTAGCAAAAGAAAAATTGAGATAGGTTCCTGTAGTATTGGATTCCCCCCCTCACAATCGGACGTGAATGTTTCCTCTCATCCGGCTCAAGTAGTTACACCAAATAAAGAAAGGGGTTCTTCTTCTTTTTAAACTTTGTTCGAGAAAACCCTACAAAAAGCTACTCTTTACTCAAGTTCCCAGTAAGGACCAACCTTTCATTGATTCATTCTTATCTTATTTTATTTTTGATTTTCACTCTAACCTTTTTTACTTTCTTTTATATTTCTTTATGTTTACGAAAAAAAGGAAATGTGAAGTTCTTGAGTAGTCTACTTCCCCTCAAATTCTGAATCCCCTGAAAGGAATATTTTGGGACTCGTAAAGGATTTCTTTGTCTATATATTGTATTGTTACATTCGATCTTTTTTAGGTCTCTACTCACCTCGATGGTTATGTGCCATGATATCCCTTGAAGCATATATGCGATAGATAAGCTCCCGTAACCATGCCATATTTACTTGCGCTTGCCTGAACAGAATTTCTTTCTCAAAGAAATGTCTAATTCCACAAAAAGTCTTTTTTCACGAGGTATAACTAACTATTCCTATATTATCTGTTACGGAATCGACCATGGATCAATTCCCCTTTTCTTCCATTTTTAAGTCTTGAATGCACCCATAATTCTGAGCTTCATGTTCCTCCTCCCAAGATACATGTCAGAGCCGGGGGCATCCCAATCAGATTAAATGGGATGACAGTTTCTCAGTCCAAATCTGTCAAATGAAAATTTCGATCAAATCACACATCGCAATATACTAGGCCCTCTAATTCCCTAAGGGGCTTATCTAAAAGATTCGCAATATAACTAGGAAGACGTTTCAAATACCACACATGAGTCACTGGACATGTCAGTTTGATGTATCCCATTTGGTACCTTCGTATCCGAGAATCAACAAATTCCACCCCGCATTCTTCACAATATTTCGGGTCTTCTTTTTCAGCTCCAATCCCTCGGTAATTTCCACAAGCACAAATCCCACTTTTTATGGGTCCAGAAATTCTTTCACAAAACAATCCATCTTTCTCCGGTTTATTAGTTTTATAATGAAAAGTATAGGGTTTTGTTACCTCTCCAACTATCTCTCCATTGGGTAGAATTTTTTTTGCCCAAGCCCTGATTTGTTGAGGGGAAACTGGTCCAATTCGAAGTTGTTGATGTTTATACTGGTCGATCATAGAATAGAAATTATGATTCATTGAGATCAAGCTTCCTTCCTATTCATCTGGAAGTTCTTTTCAGATACAAGGAAATGATTCAGTTCCAGGGACAAAGATCGTAGTTCTCGAACGAGCAATCGAAAAGATTCTGGAGCACCCTCTGGTTTAGGTACTGTTGCTCCAATAATCGTAGCACCAAGTACTTCTTGACGAGCTCTAATATGATCAGATTTATAAGTAAGCATCTCTTGTAAAATATGAGCAACACCAAATCCCTCTAGAGCCCAAACTTCCATTTCTCCTACTCTTTGTCCCCCTTGTTTGGCCCTCCCTCTAAGGGGTTGTTGTGTAACAAGTGCGTAATGCCCACTGGAACGTCCATGAATTTTATCATCAACTTGATGAATTAATTTTAGGATATAGGACTTTCCTATTAGAACAGGTTGTTCAAAAAGATCTCCTGTTCTTCCATCAAATATTCTGCTTTTTCCCGGATATTCGGGTTCAAATACCCATGGATTTTTTGTTTGCTTACTGGCTTCATATAATTCAGAAAACACTAGTTTTCTTGAGGCCTCTTGCTCATATCTCTCATCAAAGGGCCCTATTCTATAATGTTTCTTTAGCAGATCCCCCGCTAACCCGAGAGAACATTCAAATATCTGTCCCACATTCATTCGTGAGGGGACTCCTAATGGGTTGAATACCATATCAACGGGCGTTCCATCTTGTAAATAGGGCATATCTTGTCTAGACAAAATCTTAGAAATTATACCCTTATTCCCATGCCTTCCAGCTACTTTATCACCTACTTTTATTTCACGTTTCTGTGAAATATATACACGAATCCTTTCTGAATTATAATTGGAAACCCCCTTTCTATGGATCCATCTCACATCAATAACTCGACCCCTTCCCCCTATAGGTAGTCTTAGAGAAGTTTCTTTTGAAGTGGATACCTGAATGCCAAGTATAGCTCGTAATAATCTATCCTCCGGGGCATATGACGATTCGCTCGATGTCTGAGGTGTTAATTTACCTACTAAGATATCACCTGTTTCTACCCAAGATCCAAGCATCACAATTCCATTTTTGTCTAAATTTCGGAGTAAACGAGCCTCTAAATGCGGAATCTCCTTAGTTATTCTTTCAGGACCTTGGCTTGTTACATGAGTCTGAATTTCATATTTTCGGATGTGAAAAGAAGTATAAATATCTTCATAGACCAAACGTTCGCTAATTAGTACTGCGTCTTCAAAATTGTAACCTTCCCATGGCATATAAGCTACTAATACATTTTTTCCTAAAGCGAGTTCCCCACCAACTGTAGCTGCACCGCCCGCTAGAATTTGTCCCTTTTTAATGTATTTATCCTGCTGAACCTGAGTTTTTTGATGCATACAAGTATTTTTGTTAGAACGTTGATACATAACTAATGGGATACTTAGAGTATCCCCATTACTTGAGAAAATGATCTTTTGAGTATCAGTATAAATGATTTTTCCCTTGCGTTCGGCTATAGCTGAAATCCCCGAATCTAGAGCCGTTTGGCCTTCCAACCCAGTTCCAACAATGCACTTCTCGGACCGAGAAAGGGGAACTGCTTGGCGCTGCATATTAGAACTCATTAAAGCTCGATTCGCATCATTATGCTCGATAAAAGGAATGAGGGAAGCTCCAATAGAAAAATATTGGAAGGGAAAAATGCTTCTAAGATGAATCTCTTCCCATGCAATAGTCAGGAATTCTTGACGATATCGAGCTGGAACAACCTGTTTTTCTTGAATACCCCGATTCAAGGCCAAAGAATTTCCTGCTGCTACCATATAATATTCATCTCTATTTGGTGATAAATAAACCATCTGTGCCTCTTTTGATCTATCAGATAATTCATAAAACGGACTCTCTATAGATCCCCAATAACCAACCTTCACATGAATAGCTAATGATCCAATAAGTCCAACATTGATTCCTTCGGACGTGTCAATAGGACAAATACGTCCATAGTGACTCGGGTGGATATCTCGTATCCGAAAACTAGCAGTTCGCCCCGTTAATCCTCCAGGGCCCAAATAACTCCATTTTCGCCCATGAACAATTTGTGTCAACGGATTAGTTTGATCCAAAACTTGAGATAAAGGGTGTAGGCCAAAAAACGATTCATAAGTAGTTGTTAATGAAGTTGAATTTACCAAATTTTGAGGAGTCGGTATCAATTTATGCCTGATTGCTCCACATATAGTTCCTCGAACCGTATTTTCTAAACGAACAAGAGCCAATCCAAATTGATCCTGTAATAGATCTGCTACAGAACGAATACGTTTATTTTTCAAGTGATTAATATCGTCAAGTGTACCCATTCCCAATTTCATTCCAATCAAATGATCCACAGCAGCCAATAGATCTCGTGGTAACAAAAATGTATTGTTTTGGGGTATATCAAGATTCAGTCTCCGGTTCATATTTCGTCGACCAATCTTTCCTAATTCACATCTTTGTTGAAAAAATTTCTTTTGTAATTCCTTGCATAAGGACTCCGAAAAGACCGGATCTCCCCCTACACAGGCAAATTGTTGATAAAACTCCAAAATAGCATTTTCTTTTGACCCAATCTTTTTTTTCTCTTTATCATTCGGGAAAGACAAGAAAATTTCAGGGTAACAAACATTATCTAGAATTTCTCTTATATTCGAACCCATAGCTGATGATAGAACTAGAATAGATATTTTTTGTTTTCTACTTACACGGGCCCATATCCTTGCTTTTCTATCAATTTCTAATTCCGACCTTCCCCCCCAATCCGATATTATAGTACTGGTATAGACAGAAATTCCGTTATGTTCCAATTCTGAACGGTAGTAAATACCGGGACTTTGCAATATTTGGTTGATCACAATTCGGTATATTCCATTTACTATAGAGGTTCCAAAAGAATTCATTATAGGGATGTTTCCAATAAAAACGGTTTGTTCTTGCATATTTCTACCGGTTTTCCAAATTAAGACCGCGGGTACATATAATTCAGAAGAATATGTGAGTGATTCATACACAGCATCTCTTTCTTTTATCAAGGGCTCTACCAATTGATATGTTTCCACAAATAATTGAAATTCAATTTCTTGATCTCTATCTTCAATTTTTTGAAACTTATGAAATTCTTCCGTCAAGCCCTGATTAATGAACCTACAAAATCCCTCAAATTGTATCTGACTAAATCCAGGTATTGTGGATATTCCCTCATTTCCATTCTGTAGCATCTTAATCTGAAGTTTCCTCTTTATTGAAAAAATCCCATTCTTCTTATTGGCTTGGCTCACTATTCATCGAACCCTACCGATTGATCTAACAATGATGGAATGGATATTCTGTTTACTGAATCACATAAAATTTTATTCAACTCCATCCATATATATCATACATATGAACGGAAACAAGACAGAGAAATGGAGGGCATTTTCGATGCAAGTTCGAATTTGAGCTTAAGCCAGGTACAAATAGAAAGAAATGGAAATTGATAAAGCATTCGGGAAAAATTCTGTCACTTAGGCTGATGGAGTCTTTTATCGGATATCAAAATTGATCCAATTTATACCTAATTCTTTTATTATGATATTACCATTGATATTACGATCAGGGTACAAAAAAAGAAAAAATAAATGAATTCAGGATTTAATCTGCTCTCTATGAATAAGATAAAAACAGAAGAAAATAGCATAGATTTTCTCTTTTTTTAGCACACGCAATTCGATGTTCAAAAAGTAATTCGCAAATCTTTTTTTGTGTTTTTGGTAGTAGAATTTAGAAAATACAATGGAATTGCGTATGTATATAGTCATAGGAGTAATCTTTAGGAAGTAAATGCCAATATAGCTATCTAGCTATCCATATATCACATCTTTTATCATAATTGAACTTGGTGCAACATAGGTTCGGTCGCACTCTATCATAATGTCTATCTTCTATTCATATTCAATGAAATATTCAAGCACGGATGATCCTATATCCTATATAGGGATAAGATATGTGCATAAGAAATAGACCCGGGCTCGATATCTTATCTACGTATAAAAATTTCTGTTCTAGAGTTTAAACTGTTCTGTTCTGGGGTTTCTGTTCTGGGGTTTACATATACACATATATTTTATTATAATTAGAATTGATATAATTAGAATTGATAATGATTAGTCGTAAATCAATTTGGATTTTGCATCCATTAAGATAATACAAATGGAGATACAAAATTAAGAACTGTTCGCTAATTCAAAGTAAGAAAAGTAAGTAAGTAAGAGTAAAAGAGAAAAGAAATAAGTAAATAGTTAATGAAGTAAAGAGTGAATTCTTATAAATTGCCCTGCATTTTACAGTCTGTTACCGGGGCCGGGAATCTTTTCACTTTTCTATAGATTTGATAGATCTATAGAAAAGTGAAAAGAGAAGGTAAGTTTTTAAACGACGCGTGTTTTGAGATAAAATCAATCGAAGAAAAGAATAGAAACAGGATCCAATAAAAAAGAGGAATTCTTTTTTGGAAAAGGATAAGTCCAATGGGATTCAAGATCCAAAAAGAAATTAAGAAAGTAAAATCAAAACAAAATGAGGAGAGGAATAGAAATAGAATTATAGAAATTCTAAAATTATATAAATAGAATAAAATAGAATACTAAGTATAAGAATATCTATACATAATTACATAATTTCTTTATCCATTTTGGATGGAATTTGGCGGCATGGCCAAGTGGTAAGGCGGGGGACTGCAAATCCTTTATCCCCAGTTCGAATCTGGGTGTCGCCTGATCAACAAAAAAATACTTGGAATTTCTTAATCCTGTTGATCGAACTTGACGAATCCTTGCCCATAGGCAAGGGCTAGGTCTGTCGATACTTGATTTTGAGAACCCGTAAAGGTCTATAAAAAAAAGACTGTCATCTTTTTTCTCAAAATATGGGTTCTGAGTGTGGCTCAAACAGGTACCAATAAATCCGAAACAACCCAATCTTATTAATGATTGGTTTGGGCTATTCTGAATTGAATCAAATAAAATAAATAGTGATAATTCATTCTGGGCATCAGAACTATGAAAGTAAGAAGTCGGAAATCTTGGTATCCAAAGGTTCCTAAGAGACACTCCATTTTGGTTCTTAAGGTTTAAGAAAGTTAAGAAAGGATTCTAAAAAAGACTATAAAGACTCCCTAATTATTTTACACTATAACTTTCTTAATATTGAGGTAGTGTCTACTACCTCTGTCTGCGATCAAATTAGATTGGATAGGCTGATGGTAAATCCATTTCATAATTGTGGAAAGAACTGAAGATACTTTGTATCCAGACTCACTAAAGGCTCTGAGTACTGATCATAAATTTAATCAGAATGGTTGAATAGCTCTTCTTTTTTTTTCCAATTCTTTCTATTTCAATGTGAATAAGAAATATAGGAAATTTTTATGAATGGATTCATGAAATTGTTTCATAAATAGCTGTAAGTAAGAATCCTATTTTGACTCTGCACCATTGATTCCACTATGATTATGAATCACTAATGGAATAATTCTTTCAATAGGAGACATAATTCACATGGATATAGTAAGTCTCGCTTGGGCTGCTTTAATGGTAGTGTTTACATTTTCTCTTTCACTTGTAGTATGGGGAAGGAGTGGGCTTTAGAGCTAGGAATATTACTAATTTAGTACTTTACTGAAAAATCTACTTGTATCAATTGTGATCATTTTGCGAAAGCTTAAAAAAACTTGACTTGCTTTAGTTTATCTATCTATTATTTCTTAGATAGATTTTTAGTATGAGATTTCTATTTTCTATTTAATCCTATATTAAATATCTTTATTTTATTATTCTATTTATTATTGGATACTATCTAATATTCTTATATTTAGATAATATATTATATGGTATTTATATAGTATATTAGATTGGTATATTATATAGTATATGGTATATGCCCGTACTATTCTTCCTACATTAATTCTTTCGAAGGGCTCTCGGATCCATATCCATAAGCATAAGAAGAGATA